CAACAAGAGGGTGAAAATGAAGAAAACGCGGCGGAGGATCATGAGATTCGTTCACGAAAAGCCAAACGTGTAGTAATTTTTACTGATAATCAAGAAAATCCCGATTCTAATACTTATAATAATTCCAAAACTAAAGATACAACTAATTTTGATCAAACAGGCGAAGTGGCTTTGATACGTTATTCACAACAATCGGACTTTCGTCGAGATATAATAAAGGGCTCCATGCGAACACAAAGGCGCAAAATAGCTATTTTGAAACTGTTTCAAGCAAATTTGCATTCTCCCCTTTTTTTGGACAGAATAGAGAAATTTCTTTTTTTTGCTTTTGATACTTCTGAGCTAATGAAAATAATGTTTATAAATTGGATGCGTAAAAAATCAGAATTCACAATTTCAGATTCTACTTATACAGAAGAAAAAACAAAGGAAAGTGACAAAAAAGAAAAAGCAGAGAGCAAAAACAGACGAGAAGAAGACAAACGAGAAGAAAAAGTCCGTATAGAAATAGCTGAAACCTGGGATAGCATTATTTTTGCTCAAGCAATAAGAGGTTGTGTTTTAGTAATTCAATCGATTCTTCGAAAATATATTCTATTGCCTTCATTAATAATAGCTAAAAATATCATTCGTATGCTATTATTTCAAATTCCCGAATGGTCCGAGGATTTAAAGGATTGGAATAGAGAAATGCATGTTAAATGCACCTATAATGGAGTTCAATTATCAGAAACAGAATTTCCTAAAAACTGGTTAACAGACGGTATTCAAATAAAGATCCTATTTCCTTTTCGACTACAACCTTGGCACAGATCTAAGTTAAAATTCCTTCCTAAAGATCCAATAAAAAAGAAAAGACAAAAACATGATTTTTGTTTTTTAACAGTTTGGGGAATGGAAACTGAACTTCCTTTTGGTTCTCCCCGAAAAGAACTTTCACTTTTTGAACCCATTTTTAAAAAATTAAAAAAAAAAATTAGAAAGTTGAAAAAAAATGGTTTTCTAACTCTAACAATTTTTAAAGAAAAAAGAAAAATATTTCTACATTTACCTAAAGAAACAAAAAACTGGTTCATCAAAAGTAGTCTATTTCTAAAAGAAATAATATCAAAATCAAAAAGAAATCCGATTCTATTATTTGGATTTAGAGAAGTATCTGAATTAAATGAAACTAAAAATGAAAAAGATTCACCAATCACTAATCGGACTATTCATAAATTTTCCACTTCAATTCGATCTATGGATTGGATAAACTATTCACTGACAGAAAAAAAAATGAAAGATCTGAATGCCAGAACAAAGACAATAAGAAATCAAATAGAAAAAATTACAAAAGAAAAGAAAAAACGATTTCTAATCTCAGAAAGAAATATTAGTCCTAACAAACTAAGTTATAATGCTAAACGATTAAAATTAAAATCATCAAAAAATATTTTACAGATATTAAAAAGAAACAATGCTCAATTAGTCCGTAAATCATATTTTTTTATAAAAATTTTGATTGAAAAGATATATATAGATATCCTTCTAGCTATCATTAATATTCCGAGGATCAATGTACAGTTTTTTCATGAATCACCAAGAAAAATGATTAATAAATACATTTCTATGTATAATAAAAAAGAAAATCACCAAAGAATTGATAAAACAAATCAAAATACATTAATTCACTTTATCTCGAGTATAAAAAAGGTATTTAATTATAGTAATTTTAACAAGAACTCACAGATTTTGTATAATGTAACCTCTTTGTCACAAGCATATGTATTTTACAAATTATCACAAGTCCAAGTTATTAACCTATATAAGTTAAGATCTGTCCTTCAATATCATGGAGCATCTCTTTTTCTTAAGAATGAAATAAAAGATTATTTCGGAGTCCAAGGAGGATTTCAGTTCAAATTAAAAAATACAAATTTTAAAAAATCTGTAATGAATGAATGGAAAAACTGGGTAAGAAGTAATTATCAATATAAATACGATTTATCTCAGATCAGATGGTCTAGCTTAATATCGCAAAAATGGCGAAATAAAATGAATCAACAGCATATGATTCAAAATAAAGATTTAAATAAATGGAATTTATATGAAAAAGACCAATTAATTCATTACGAAAAACAAAATAATTTCGAAGTCGATTCATTATCGAACCAAAAAGATAATTTTAAAAAATACTATAGATATAATATTTTATTATATAAATCCATTAATTATGAAGATAAGAAAGACTCATCTATTTATGAATTACCATTCAAATTAAATAATAAGCAAGAGATTTTTTATAATTACAAAATAGATAAAAGTAAATTATTTGATATGTCGGGAGGTATCCCTGTCAATAAGCATCTAAGAGAAGATGATATTATCGATACGGAAAAAAGCTCGCATAGAAAATATTTGGATTGGAGAATTCTCCCTTTTTGTCTTAGAAAGAAAGTCGATATTGAATCCTGGATCGATACCGGAACCAAACAAAAAAAAAACCTTTTTGATTGGATGGGAATGAATGAAGAAATACTAGATCGTCCTACATCAAATTTAGAATTTTGGTTCTTTCCAAAATTTGTGATACTTTGCAAGGCATATAAGATAAAATCATGGATGATACCAATCAAATTACTTTTTTTAAATTTTAATGGAACTAAAGATGTTAGTGAAAATAAAAAAATCAACAGAAAGCAAAATAACGATCGTTTTATATCTATATCATCGAATGAAACAAAATCCATTCAATTAAAAAATCAAAATCATGAAGAAAAAGAGTCGGAGGATCAAGTAGATCTTGAATCAGTTCTAGCAAACCAAGAAAAAGATGTTGAAGAAGATTATGCAAGATCAGACAGGAAAGAGCGTAGAAAGAAAAAGCAATACAAAAGTAATACAGAAGCAGAACTTGATTTCTTGCTAAAAAGGTATTTATGCTTTCAATTAAGATGGGATGATTCTTTAAATCAAAAAATAATCAATAATATCAAAATATATTGTCTCTTGCTTAGACTGACAAATCCACGAGAAATTATTATATCCTCTATTCAAAGGGGAGAACTGAGTCTAGATATTCTAATGATTCAGAAAGATTTAACTCTTACAGAATTGATGAAAAAGGGAATATTGATTATCGAATCAACCCGTCTGTCGGTAAAAAATGATGGAAAATTTATTATGTATCAAACCATAAATATTTTATTGGTTCATAAGAGAAAACAACAAATTAATCAAAGATACAGAAAAAAAAACTCTATTGATAAAAAAAAATTTACCGAATCTATTGTAATAAATCAAAGTTTAATTAGAAATAAAGACAAAAATAATTATGATTTACTTGTTCCCGAGAATCTTTTATCCTCTAAACATCGTAGAGAATTGAGAATTCTAATTTCTTTCAATTCAAAAAATGAAAATGATATAAATACAGAAATTATCAATAATAATAACATAAAAAACCACGCTCACATTATAGATAAAAGCAAACGTTTTAATAGAGATAAAAATAATAAAAATAAACTAATTAAATTAAAACTTTTTCTTTGGCCCAATTATCGATTAGAAGATTTAGCTTGTATAAATCGCTATTGGTTTGATACCAATAATGGTAGTCGGTTTAGTATGGTAAGGATACATATATGTCCACGATTAAAAATTCGGTAAAGTTCCATTTGTCATATATATCCCATAGCATATCTAATCTAGTATATGAAATATATGAAAACAAGGAGACGTCCATATACATTGTTTTACATCCCATATTCCATTCTGATATATGGAATTCAATCATGTATCAATTCGATCTAGAAATGAATCAATCCAATTTTTTTTTTGATTCGGCTAGAAATACATAAAGGATGGTATATTTCTTCCCTTACAAAAGAAAAAAATTATATCTATATCTAAAAATCTAAAACGAAAAATTGGATTGATTTAGGAATTCCTAACGAATTGAAGATTATTGTGTATACCAAATTCAAACCAACTGACATTCTTATTTAATATTACATTATTTATTATTACTGATCAATAAAACTATACTTAAAAAGGGGGGAGGAGGGGGATTTCATATGGTAAAAAGTGCATTCATTTCAATTATTTCACAAGAAGACAAGAAAGAAAACAAGGGATCCGTTGAATTTCAAATAGTAAGTTTTACTAATAAGATACGAAGACTTACTTCACATTTGGAATTGCATAGAAAAGACTATTTATCTCAAAGAGGTTTACGGAAAATTCTAGGAAAACGCCAACGACTACTATCTTATTTGGCAAAGAAAAATGGAGTACGTTATAAAGAATTAATTAGCCAGTTGAACATTCGGGAATCAAAAACTCGTTAATTTGAAGAGTCTTTTTTTTTTTTTTATTATTTGATTTATTAGATCTTAAACTTGAATTTTGATGAACTTATTTTCGTTTTCAGTAATTCATGGAAAAATCAATCGAGGAACCCCCTATGAATGTACCAGCTACAAGAAAGGACTTTATGATAGTCAATATGGGGCCCCACCACCCATCAATGCATGGCGTTCTTCGACTCATCCTTAGTCTAGACGGTGAAGATGTTATTGACTGCGAACCAATATTAGGTTATTTACACAGAGGGATGGAAAAAATTGCGGAAAACCGAACAATTATACAATATTTGCCTTATGTAACACGTTGGGATTATTTAGCTACTATGTTTACAGAAGCGATAACCATAAATGGACCGGAACAGTTGGGAAATATTCAAGTACCTAAAAGAGCTAGCTATATCAGAGTAATTATGTTGGAGTTGAGTCGTATAGCTTCTCATCTCTTATGGCTTGGTCCTTTTATGGCAGATATTGGTGGGCAGACCCCTTTCTTCTATATTTTTAGAGAAAGAGAGTTAATATATGATTTATTCGAAGCTGCCACTGGTATGAGAATGATGCATAATTATTTTCGTATCGGAGGAGTAGCAGCTGATCTACCTCATGGCTGGCTAGATAAATGTTTGGATTTCTGCGATTATTTTTTAACAGGAGTTGCTGAATATCAAAAACTTATTACGCGAAATCCTATTTTTTTACAACGAGTTGAAGGAATAGGTATTGTTAGTGCAGAAGAAGCAATAAATTGGGGTTTATCGGGACCAATGCTACGAGCTTCCGGAGTACGATGGGATCTTCGTAAAGTTGATCATTATGAGTGTTATGACGAATTTGATTGGGGAGTCCAGTGGCAAAAGGAAGGGGATTCGCTAGCTCGTTATTTAGTCCGAATTGGTGAAATGACGGAATCCGTAAAAATTATTCAACAGGCTTTGGAAGGGATTCCAGGGGGGCCTTATGAAAATTTAGAAACTCGAAGTTTTGCTAGAGAAAGGAATCGAGAATGGAATGATTTTGAATATCGATTTATTAGTAAAAAAACTTCTCCCGCCTTTGAATTGCCGAAACAAGAACTTTATGTTAGAGTTGAAGCACCAAAAGGAGAGTTGGGAATTTTTCTGATAGGGGATCAAAGTAGTTTTCCTTGGAGATGGAAAATTCGCCCGCCGGGTTTTATCAATTTGCAAATTCTTCCTCAATTAATTAAAAGAATGAAATTGGCTGATATTATGACAATACTAGGTAGCATAGATATTATTATGGGGGAAGTTGATCGTTGAAATGATAATTGATCCAACAACAGTACAAGCTATCAATTCTTTTTCCAGATTGAAATCCTTAAACGAGATCTATGGAATTATATGGATGCTTGTCCCTATTTTGACTCTTGTATTTGGAATCACGATAGGCATACTAGTAATTGTGTGGTTAGAAAGAGAAATTTCTGCAGGGATACAACAACGTATTGGACCTGAATATGCCGGTCCTTTTGGAGTTCTTCAAGCTCTAGCGGATGGAACAAAACTACTTTTCAAAGAAAATCTTTTTCCATCTAGAGGGGATACTCGTTTATTCAGTATCGGACCATCCATAGCAGCCATATCAACTCTATTAAGCTATTCAGTAATTCCTTTTGGCTATCACTTTGTTTTAGCGGATCTAAATATCGGCGTATTTTTATGGATTGCCATTTCAAGTATTGCTCCCATTGGACTTCTTATGTCAGGATATGGATCAAATAATAAATATTCCTTTTTAGGTGGTCTACGAGCTGCCGCTCAATCGATTAGTTATGAAATACCATTAACTCTCTGTGTATTATCCATATCTCTACGTGCGATTCGTTGAAACATAAATTTTTCCCTATTACCTTTTTCTTTATTAGGACGGATTCTTTATTAGGAAAAAGGTGAAATTAATTGAATATATATCTTTATTTTTTTATTCATCATTTGGATTGATGAACTAAATTAGATAGTTATATGAGTGAAAGAAAACAGCTTCTAAATTTGCAGTAAAAAAAATCGAGACTCATTTCTTATGTACAACAGGAAAACACAAATAAACATAAGAAGATGAGATCATTTGTCCCCAAATTGGTTGATTAGTCATCCTGGCTTGAAAGCGGGCTCAAAGAATCAACCTTATTGAGTTTTTACTATCATTTATATATATATATATATATTACTGTAATGCTCCCGAGCAGTTGAGTAAAAATAAAAATGAGTGGATGGTTAGGAACACCAAGATACATAAAAGATTAGTAATAGAATTATCCAAAATAAAAGAATATTAATTGGGGCTTTAAATTAGTAGAAATGATCAGGCAGTACTCCCCACGATTCCGATCCAGAGTATGCTCCTATCCACCAATTAAACAAATGACTATCAGGAACGAAGTAATCCTTTCCTTTTTTTTTTCAGAAGGAAGAATAGGAACAAAAAAAAAGAATAGACTTACAATAGAAAAAAAAGAATCCTTTAATTCTTCTTTCTTTCCTATCTCGATATTCATATAAATCGAATTCGTGTCATAATTCATGAACGAATGGAATGTCTAATTCTTTTTCGTAATCGAAAATGATAGGTTGAAATATTTATTGGTATTTCTACAAGAAGTATTTTATTGAAAGATTTAAGTTATTGCTCAAGAAAGAAAAATTGAAATTCTTAAAAGATGAGATCAATTCAGAAGTACTTTATTTTAGTATTATAACAGACAGAATTACATTGGTCAAATTTTTGAATTGGGGGCATCCGATAGATTTTGATCCTATCTATCCTACAAATGGATCAAGATAAATAATATGATCTGGCCCTTAGATTTATTTATGGCCTTCGAGGAGCCATATGAGGTGAAAATCTCATGTATGGTTCTGTAATAGCGATGGGAACAGTGATGTCATCACCGACTATGATTATCTAACAGTTCGAGTACAGTTGATATAGTTGAGGCACAATCAAAATATGGTTTGGGGGGCTGGAATTTGTGGCGTCAACCTATAGGATTTATCATTTTTTTCATTTCTTCCCTAGCAGAATGTGAGAGATTACCTTTTGATTTACCAGAAGCAGAAGAAGAATTAGTAGCAGGTTATCAAACTGAATATTCGGGTATCAAATTTGGTTTATTTTATGTTGCTTCCTATCTAAACTTATTAGTCTCTTCATTATTTGTAGCAGTTCTTTACTTGGGCGGTTGGAATATCTCTATTCCGTACATATCTGTTCCGGAGTTTTTTGATTTTGAAATAAATAAAGTAGGTAGAGTTTTTGGAACAACAATGGGTATTCTTATTACATTGGTTAAAACTTATTTGTTCTTGTTCATTCCTATCACAACAAGATGGACTTTACCTAGATTAAGAATGGACCAACTATTAAATCTTGGATGGAAATTTCTTTTACCTATTTCTCTTGGCAATTTATTATTAACAACCTCTTCCCAACTCTTTTCACTATAAAGTAATTCTTTTGTATATTTATAGTTTGTCTCAAACAAGATAAAGAAACAAATATAAAATTATTCATAGAGATTCACGATATGTTTCCTATGGTAACTGGGTTCATGAATTATGGTCAACAAACCATACGGGCTGCAAGGTACATTGGTCAAAGTTTCATGACTACCTTATCCCACGTAAATCGTTTACCGGTAACTATTCAATATCCTTATGAAAAATTAATCACATCGGAGCGTTTCCGCGGTCGAATCCATTTTGAATTTGATAAATGCATTGCTTGTGAAGTATGTGTTCGTGTATGTCCTATAGATTTACCTGTTGTTGATTGGGAATTGGAAACTAATATTCGAAAGAAACGATTGCTTAATTACAGTATTGATTTCGGAATCTGTATATTTTGTGGCAACTGCGTTGAGTATTGTCCAACTAATTGTTTATCAATGACTGAAGAATATGAACTTTCTACCTATAATCGTCACGAATTGAATTATAACCAAATTGCTTTAGGTCGTTTACCAATATCAGTAATTGACGATTATACAATTCGAACAATTTTGAATTCACCTCAATCTTTAATCAAAATGGACAAACCCCCTTTGATTAAAGATTGATTGAAGAGTCATTTTTAATCATTAAACAAAGATCTAGGTTTGATCTAAAAGTCTGAAATCTTTTTTTTTATTTTTGCATTTTGTTTGGTCAATAACTACAAAAGCTACAAATCCCAACTCGCGATTGGATTTGATTGATTGGTAAGAATTGCAGCGTAGCTTAATTTAGATTGAAAATCTATTAATATAGTCATAATTCTATCCATAATTATTTCTATTTCGAACTAGAAATTAAAGTATCCATTTTTATTTTTTCGAGAAAGAATGAGATTAGTCTGATATCAGTACTACAGTAATTTTAACCTTTTAGGATTTAATTCAATTAGGAACCCATTCTAAATAAGTTTCTCCTGGTCGGGTCAATAAAGTCATGAAAAAAAAGAATTTGATTTTTTTATCTTTTATTTTACGTACAATGAATTTACCTGGACCAATACATGATTTTCTTTTAGTCTTTCTAGGATTAGGTCTTATATTAGGAGGTCTAGGAGTGGTATTACTTACCAATCCAATTTTTTCTGCCTTTTCATTGGGATTGGTTCTTGTTTGTATATCCTTATTCTATATTTTATCAAACTCTCATTTTGTAGCTGCGGCGCAGCTCCTTATTTATGTGGGAGCTATAAATGTTTTAATTTTATTTGCTGTGATGTTCATGAATGGTTCAGAAGATTACAAAGATTTCAATCTTTGGACTGTTGGGAATGGTCTTACTGCCCTAATTTGTACAAGTCTTTTTGTTTTACTAATTACTATTATTCCAGATACAACATGGTATGGGATTATTTGGACTACAAGAGCAAACCAGATTATAGAGCAAGATTTGGTAAGTAATGGTCAACAAATTGGAATTCATTTAGCAACAGATTTTTTTCTTCCATTTGAATTCATTTCAATAATTCTTTTAGTTGCTTTGATAGGTGCGATTGCCACGGCTCGTCAGTAATAAATCTTTTTAATTGGTAATCGCAATCCAAATCAGACTTTATTCTATGTTATCACATTTATTTGAGGATTATTCATATAGAAATTCTTTTATTCGATCTATATTCCAATCTATTTTTTTTTGTTTTGTACTTGTGATATTCTTATTCTAGTCAATCTAATCTGGTGATGTTAAATTGTTGTTCATTGTTCATATTGAAATAAATCGAAATCGCTAAGGAGTGGGGCCATGATGCTCGAACATGTGCTTGGTTTGAGTGCTTATTTATTTTCTATCGGTATCTATGGATTGATCACGAGTCGAAATATGGTTAGAGCCCTTATGTGTCTTGAACTTATACTGAATGCCGTCAATATAAATTTAGTAACATTTTCTGATTTTTTTGATAGTCGCCAATTAAAAGGAAATATTTTTTCAATTTTTATTATATCTATCGCAGCCGCTGAAGCAGCTATCGGGCCGGCTATAGTTTCGTCAATTTATCGTAACAGAAAATCAATCCGTATTAATCAATTGAATTTGTTGAATAAGTAGTATTAATCATATAAAATATTTAGATTCATTAATTTGAATTGATATTTATGATACATAGCGTATCTGATAATGTTTACGAAAACATAAGAAATTAAAGTATCTTGGTTCTATCTCATGAGTCGATCCGAAATTGAATAGACAAATTATGATAAATCATTGATTCATCTGGTGTCTAAATATATGATTCATTTCAAAATTTACTAGATCGAAAATTTATGACGTTTTTTTTTTAATTATAGCTCCAATGTCACATTCAGTAAAAATCTATGATACATGTATAGGGTGTACTCAATGTGTCCGGGCCTGCCCCACGGATGTATTAGAAATGATACCTTGGGACGGGTGTAAAGCTAAGCAAATTGCTTCTGCTCCAAGAACGGAAGACTGTGTTGGCTGTAAGAGATGCGAATCCGCCTGTCCAACTGATTTCTTGAGTGTTCGAGTTTATCTATGGCATGAAACAACTCGAAGCATGGGTCTAGCTTATTGATATTTTCCATAAAAAACCACTTGAATACATTTGATTTTTTGTTTACCGACAAAAACCCGTACTAAAAAAAAATAATAAAAAAATAGATTAGGTTTTCGAGTACGGGTTTTTCTTGTCCAAGTGTATCTTGTCTTTACCACGAATTCTTTTCCTTGGTTAACAGTATTAGTAGTTTTACCAATATTCGCGGGTTCCTTAATTTTCGTTTTCCCTCATAGAGGAAATAAGGTAATTCGGTGGTATACTATACTTATATGTGTACTAGAACTCCTTTTAATGACCTATGCATTCTCTTATTATTTCCAATTGGACGATCCCTTAATCCAATTGACGGAGTCTTATCAATGGATTAATTTTTTTGATTTTTACTGGAGATTAGGAATAGATGGACTTTCTATAGGCCCTATTTTACTGACCGGATTTATCACCACTTTAGCTACTTTAGCGGCTCGGCCAATTACTCGGGATTCTCGATTATTTCATTTTTTGATGTTAGCAATGTATAGTGGTCAAATAGGATTATTTTCTTCTCAAAATCTTTTACTTTTTTTCATTATGTGGGAGTTAGAATTAATTCCTGTTTATCTACTTCTATCCATGTGGGGGGGAAAGCAACGTCTGTATTCAGCTACAAAATTTATTTTGTATACTGCAGGAAGTTCCGTTTTTTTATTAATGGGAGCTTTAGGTATCGCTTTCTATGCTTCCAATGAACCAACATTCAATTTTGAAACATCAGCTAATCAATCATATCCTGTGACCTTGGAAATACTATTCTATATTGGATTTCTTATTGCTTTTGCTGTCAAATCACCGATTATACCCTTACATACATGGTTACCAGACACCCATGGAGAAGCACATTACAGTACTTGTATGCTTTTAGCTGGAATCTTATTAAAAATGGGAGCATATGGATTGGTTCGAATAAATATGGAATTATTATCCCACGCCCATTCTATATTTTCTTCTTGGTTGATAATAGTAGGCGCAATACAAATAATCTATGCAGCTTCAACATCTTCTGGTCAAAAAAATTTAAAAAAAAGAATAGCCTATTCTTCTGTATCTCATATGGGTTTTACAATTATAGGAATTTGCTCTATAAGCGATATGGGACTCAACGGGGCCATTTTACAAATAATATCTCATGGATTTATTGGCGCTGCGCTTTTTTTCTTGTCAGGAACAAGTTATGATAGAATACGTCTTGTTTATCTTGACGAAATGGGCGGAATGGCTACCCTAATGCCAAAAATATTCATGATGTTCAGTATCTTATCATTAGCCTCTCTTGCATTACCGGGCATGAGCGGCTTTTTTGCAGAATTGGTAGTATTTTTTGGAATAATTACCGCCAAAAAATATTTTTTAATGCCAAAAATACTAATTACTTTTGGAGCGGCAGTTGGAACGATATTGACTCCTATTTATTTATTATCTATGTTACGCCAGATGTTCTATGGATACAAGCTGTTTAATGCCACAAATTCTTATTTTTTTGATTCTGGACCACGGGAATTATTTGTTTCGATTGCTATCCTTCTGCCTGTAATTAGTATTGGAATTTATCCGGATTTCGTTTTCTCATTATCAGTTGACAAGGTCGAAGCTATTCTATCGAATTTTTTTTATAGCTAATTTTTTTTTATAGGTAGTTATTAAAAAAAAAAAAACGGAATTGTAATCAGATATGTTTAACATTTGTGAGAACCTTTTGAATCACTCCATTATTTGAGTGATTCAAAAGGTTCTCAACGACTTACCTGAAGCTTCTTATATATATCTTAAGCTGTCCTATGGTTATATTTGTTAAACTCGTTCTTCAATTCAATTAGGATATTAATGTAAATGAACCATAACTATGTAGTCCTATTCCTAATAAATTAACCCCAAAATAGCATATCCAAATTATAAGAAAACCGATCGAAGCAACAATTGCAGAATTAAAACCTTCCAAATTCTTATTTGTTCGAGTATGGAAATAAATCGCGAATATGGTCCAAGTAATAAATGCCCAAGTTTCTTTTGGGTCCCAATTCCAATATGATCCCCATGCTTCATTAGCCCAGACTGCTCCTGAAAGAATACCTATGGTTAAAAAAAGAAACCCTATACTAAGAATACGAAAACCCCAATGATCTAATTGTTGAATCAATTGAAACCTGTAATAATTCCTAGAAGAAGTAACAAAAGTATTTTTAAAAATACTTCTTTTTTCCATCATGTATTGGATCTCATCAACGGGAAATGAATCATTTAATAAATTATTGTTTTTGCCAACAATTCTTATGACTTTTCGAAATGTAATTACTAGAAGTGCTGCTGACAATAATGATCCACATAAAAGAGCTGCATAGCCCGATACCATCATACTTACGTGCATTATTAACCACTGGGATTGGAGAGCAGGTACTAAAATTTTAGATTGATGCATGTCGGTTAAAAGACCCCAAGTAGCAAAGCCCTGAGTAAAAAAAGTACTTGGTGCGGTTATTGTGCTTAAATACTTTTTATGTTTTTTAAAATATGGAACCATATGAATAATAGAGAAAATCCATGAAAGAAATATTAATGATTCGTATAAATCACTTATTGGTAAATGTCCCGAATAAATCCAACGAGTAATTAGTAATCCTGTTAGGCAGAAAAAAGTGGTTAACATGCCTTTTTCTGACGAATCATAGAGTCCCACAAATTCATTGACTAATAAGGTTAGAAAATGAATTATAATTACAATTGAAACGACCGAAAAAGATATATGAGTTAATATATGTTCTAAAGTCAAAAATATCATAAAAAAAAAGGGGGAATACTTTAATTATCCATAATTTTACATATGGAATTGAATTCATTATAGGATTTATTCTATCCTTTTAATAATTAGATAATTTAATTATGTTATGCCGCCACTCGGACTCGAACCGAGATGCTCTAGCACTGCTTCCTAAGAGCAGCGTGTCTACCGATTTCACCATGGCGGCTTGCTCAAAATTATAATAACCCTTTTTTATTCAATTGGCGAGCTTCAAGGAATTAATTCAATGTAATATTTTTTTTTGAAACATTCAAATTAATGAAAATAAAAATTCATTTTTATTGTATTAATCCTTAGAGTTTCGTTAGGTATAAAATTTGTGTTAAGGTTTAGCAACCCCATTAGGTATTGATTTATGGACATATAATATAACAAAAAAAGTTTCGAGTTCTGTCCCGGACTTTAAAATTGAAAACTGGAAAATCTTATCTAATTTAATGTATATTCCTTGATAGATCATCCAGATCAAGCATATGATCTAAACCAGATCAGTCAAAATGTACACATTTTTATCTATCTAGTACTTCTTAAAATTGGATTGAAGGCATCAAAGGTTCTATTTTCTATAGTGATTAAAAATAATAATTGTCAAGACAGTTATAAAATAAGTTAAACTTAATTCATTTTTTTTTTTTTATTGACTGATTCTTTAAAAATTAAAAATAGATAAGAGTCAATGAATCATAAACAAGAAAGAATTCATTTTTTTTTTAATTAAAAATAATAAGATTTTTTTTATGGAACATACATATCAATATTTATGGATTATATCTTTCGTTACACTTCCAGTCCCTATGTTAATAGGAATGGGGCTGCTACTTTTTCCGGTGTCAACAAAAAAACTTCACCGTATATGGGCTTTTCCGAGTGTTTTATTGTTAAGTATAGTTATGGTTTTTTCGACCGATCTGTTTATTCAGCAAATAAATAGCAGTTCCATTTATCAATATGTATGGTCTTGGACCATCAACAATGATTTTTCCTTAGAGTTCGGGTATTTGATTGACCCACTTACTTCTATTTTGTTAATATTAATTACTACGGTTGGAATTTTGGTTCTTGTTTATAGTGACAGTTATATGTCTCATGATCAAGGCTATTTGAGATTTTTTGTTTATATGAGTTTTTTCAATACTTCAATGCTGGGGTTAGTTACCAGTTCGAATTTAATACAAATTTATATCTTTTGGGAATTGGTTGGAATGTGCTCTTACCTATTAATAGGTTTTTGGTTCACACGACCTAGTGTGTCCAATGCTTGTCAAAAAGCATTCGTAACTAATCGTGTAGGCGATTTTGGTTTATTATTAGGAATTTTAGGTCTTTATTGGCTAACAGGCAGTTTCGAATTTCAGGATTTGTTTGAAATATTCAATAACTTGATTTCTAATAATGATAATGAGGTTCATTTTTTATTTGTTACTTTGTGCGCTTTCCTATTATTTTCGGGTGCAATTGCTAAATCGGCACAATTCCCTCTTCATGTGTGGTTACCAGATGCCATGGAAGGACCTACCCCTATTTCGGCTCTAATACATGCTGCTACCATGGTAGCAGCGGGAATTTTTCTTGTAGCTCGACTTCTTCCTCTTTTCGTAGTTATACCTTACATAATGAAGCTAATAGCTTTGATAGGTATAATAACAGTACTCTTAGGAGCTACTTTAGCTTTTGCTCAAAAAGATATTAAGAGAGGTTTAGCCTATTCTACAATGTCTCAATTGGGTTATATGATGTTAGCTTTAGGTATGGGCTCCTATCGAGCCGCTTTATTTCATTTGATTACTCATG